TAGATTCGGGCATGAGAATGTCGAAGAAATGATCTTTAATTTGTAGGGAGTTTTGTTTTGTTGCAGTTGATGGGGCAGGTTTTGTGGGGCAAAATTGAGTGTTGGATGAATGGTGGGAAGAAGGGTGCAAATTTTTATATGTAAAAATACAGATGTGTTGATACGGGCGGGCTTAGTGTGATAGTCAAGTGAGGGGGTTGTAGTAAGTTTATGTGAGGACAAATTTTTATACATAAAAATACAGATCTGTTGATACGGGCGGGCTTAGTGTGATAGTCAAGTGAGGGGTTTGTAGTAAGTTTATGTGAGGACAAATTTTTATACATAAAAATACAGATCTGTTGATACGGGGTAAGGGGATGATGTTTGATGTTTGAATAGTTGCTTAGGAGGATTCTTTTAGGAGCAACTAGTGGTCGGTTGTGCTGGGAGTTGATGAGATGAGGGTGTTTCTTCTCCCTTATAAAGATAAACTTACAAGAGATGTTCCTGTTTCCGGGGGGTTTGCAGGTGTTAGTGTTCTCGGTAGTTTAGGGGGGTAGGGGGGTTTACCCCCCCTAAATTTTCTAAGAAGAGGGCGTCTTAGATAAGTTAGAGGAAATTTTTCTGTTATGTCCTAGATATCAGTTATGTTATTTTTTAATGTATGACTTTCCACCATTCAAAATTTGCGCGGGAGCAAGAAAAATGTACACGCTTGTTAGTTATTACCGTGTGCACTCTGAAATGTCAAGTGAAAGGAAAACAAAAAAAAAAACCCCTGACGCCTGTGGAGTGAACGCTCGGCATGTGCGGTAACGAGCCGTATGTAGCCCACCATTAACTTATGCGAGTGTCAATGAAAGTGGAAGGAATTAGGCAATTAATGGACCTGAGGTAGGAACCAAATGCCAGGAATAGTGCATTTTGTGAAACCCCCACAATTTTTGTCCCTCACCTTCAATAAGAGTATGCATTAAGAAATCAACTGATGGTCGGTTCTTACTACATAGGATAGTTACTTGAATGGAATGAGGGGGCAAGGTCTGAGTTTTCTTGAAAGATTTTTACGTGGAGTGCTTGAGTTTTCGATTAGTGTTAATTAAATTTCGTTGGATAATCCATTGATGTCTTTTATCCATTCTTTATTAATATTTCTTGTATGAGTAAAACCTTTAATATGTAATAATATAAGTTGATGTATTTACTTGTTAATATATGGGTAATATAAATTAATGGGGATAATACATATGTATATATATGGACAAAGAGTAGTTTAAGTAAGAATTCTGGCATTGGGAGCCAGGGGTAAGAGTTGAAGTCTCTTTTCTTTGAGCGTTGGGGAGGATTTTAGCCTCCGGCCGCCGGCTTACAAGACCGATGCTCTGGTACTGAGCTACCTAACGCAGTTTTGTTTAAAAGTTTTGTTTTCAATTCAGCCTGCTAAGGGAAGGAGGATGAGAAATAGGGCGAAGTAGAAGAAAGAGGCGATTTGTCCAATGATAATGTAAGGGGGTTCAACAGGTAGGCCTCCAATTCAAGTAAGGATGAGCACGTCTCCGATTAGTAATCAAAATAGGAATTGGGAGAGTGGACGGAATGTAAGGCTTCGTTGTTTGGAAGTGTGCAGGAAAGGGACTAATGCAAGGACAAGGATGGAGGCCAGTAAGGCAAGGACTCCTCCAAGTTTGTTGGGAATTGAGCGGAGAATGGCGTATGCAAATAGGAAGTATCATTCTGGCTTGATGTGAGGTGGGGTTACCAGAGGGTTGGCGGGGGTAAAGTTGTCTGGGTCTCCTAAGAGATTAGGGGCAAAAAGTGAAAGGGAGATAAGGAGCATGAGAAGGAGGGCGAAGCCTAGGAGGTCTTTGTATGAGAAGTAGGGGTGAAATGGGATTTTGTCTGCGTTGGGGTTGAGGCCTATTGGGTTGGTTGAGCCCGTTTCGTGTAAGAAAAGTAAGTGAATTATTGTAAGGGCAATGATTAGGAAGGGGAAGAGGAAGTGAAAGGCGAAAAATCGGGTGAGGGTAGCGTTGTCTACTGAAAAGCCCCCTCAGATTCATTCGACAAGGGCGCCCCCAATGTAAGGGATGGCAGAGAGTAGGTTGGTAATGACCGTGGCGCCTCAGAAAGATATTTGGCCTCAAGGCAGGACGTATCCTACGAAGGCGGTTATTATGGTAAGGAGAAGCATTGCAACGCCAATGTTTCATGTTTCCGTGTAAAGGTATGAGCCATAGTATAAGCCTCGTCCAATGTGGAAGTAGATGCAGACGAAGAATAGGGAGGCTCCATTAGCGTGGAGGTTGCGGATTAGTCATCCGTAATTTACGTCTCGGCAGATGTGGGCGACAGAGGAGAAAGCGGTAGAGATGTCAGATGAGTAGTGTATAGCGAGGAAAAGGCCTGTGAGAATTTGCACGATTAGGCAGAGTCCAAGGAGGGAGCCAAAGTTTCATCAAGCTGAGATGTTGGCAGGGGTCGGGAGGTCAATTAGTGCGTTGTTTGCAATTTTTAGGAGGGGATGAGTTTTACGTAGGCTTGCCATTAGGGTTTTTATAGTTGAGTAACAACGGTGGTTTTTCAAGCCATTGGTCCTGGTTAAAATCCTGGTAAAAATTATGACTTATGTTGTGCTTTTGTTTCTGATTGGTTTAGTTTTAGGGGTGGTTGCAGTTGCATCTAACCCTTCGCCGTATTTTGCGGCCCTGGGGCTAGTAGTAGTGGCTGGTATGGGATGTGGGGTGCTAGTTGGGCATGGTGGGTCTTTTTTGTCCTTAGTTTTGTTTTTGATTTATTTGGGGGGAATGTTGGTTGTATTTGCGTATTCTGTGGCTTTGGCTGCTGAGCCATACCCTGAGATTTGAGGAAGTCGGCGAGTGGCTGTTTATGGGGGGATGTATTTGTTAGGGGTGGGGTTAGCGGGATGGGTATTCTTGAAAGAGTTGTGCGGAGGATCTTGGGTGTCTGCAGATGAGTTGTTTGAGTTTTCTGCTCTACGTGGGGATATGGGAGGGGTGGCAGAGATGTATTCGTTAGGAGGGGGGATATTAATAGTTGGGGGATGGGTTTTGTTGCTTACCTTGTTTGTGGTGTTAGAGTTGACGCGGGGATTAAGTCGTGGGTCTCTTCGGGCGGTTTAGAGGCACAGTAGGAAGAGGGCTAGGGCGAGGGTTAAGAAAAAAAAGATGAGGAAGGTTTTAATTATTCCTTGTTGAATGTTGCTTGTTGTTGAAGCTAGGTGGAGGGTAATGTTTGAGAGGGTCTTTGGCCCAATTTTTTCTAGTCAAGTTTGATCAATTGACTGGTTGGCTGCATTTTGACCTAAGAGAAGGGTGAGTTTGGGGGCTAGGCGGTGTATCACAGGGGGAAAAAATCCCAGCATGTTTGAGAAGTGGTGAGTGTTTTTGTAGGGTTGGGCTTTGAGCTGTTTGTTTGTCAAGGAAGCTAGTTCTAGTGCTAGGAGCAGGCCTGTGATTGTGACGGCCAGGGCAGCTAATTTGAGGGGGAGGGGTATTGTTATAACAGGGGGTTTGAGGGGAAGGAAGTTTGAGGTAAGGAGCAATCCGGCAAGAATGCTGCCTCAGGCTAGGCGTTTAAGTGGGTTTATTACGGCAGGGTTGTTTTCATTAAGAGGTGAGAGAGCGTTGGATCGAGGGTGGCCTATGCTAATAAAAAAGATTAATCGTAGGCTGTAGACGGCTGTGAAAGAGGTGGCGATAAGGGTGAGGATTAGGGCCCAGGCGTTGAGGTGGGAGGTGTTTAATGCTTCGATGATTGCATCTTTGGAGAAAAACCCTGCCAAGAAAGGAGTGCCCGTGAGGGCGAGGCTACCGATAGTTAAGCAGGTAGAGGTGAGGGGGGTGAGGTTATGTATACCTCCTATTTTTCGAATGTCTTGTTCGTCATTGAGGCTGTGGATGATGGCACCGGAGCAGAGGAAAAGTATTGCTTTAAAGAAAGCATGCGTGCAGATGTGTAGAAAGGCTAGTTGAGGCTGGTTAAGTCCGATGGTGACTATTATTAGGCCTAGTTGACTTGAGGTGGAAAATGCTACGATTTTTTTAATATCATTTTGGGTAAGAGCACAGATTGCGGTGAATAGTGTGGTGAGAGCGCCAAGGCATAGGCAGGCAGTAAGGGCTGTTTGATTATCTTCTAGAAGGGGGTTGAGACGAATTAAAAGGAAGATGCCAGCTACGACTATTGTGCTTGAGTGCAGAAGGGCAGATACCGGTGTTGGACCCTCTATGGCGGAGGGAAGTCAAGGGTGAAGGCCGAATTGGGCGGATTTTCCTGTGGCGGCAAGAATTAGGCCAAAAAGAGGGAGGGTAAGGTCTAAGCCTTCTGAATTAAGGAATATGTGTTGTATTTCTCATGAGTTAAGATTTGTGGCTAGTCAGGCCATTGAAAAAATTAGTCCGATGTCTCCAATTCGGTTATAGAGGACTGCTTGGAGGGCGGCAGTGTTTGCGTCTGCTCGGCCGTACCATCAACCAATTAAAAGAAAGGACATGACTCCCACCCCTTCTCACCCAATAAAAAGCTGGAACATGTTGTTGGCTGTTGTTAAGATGAGCATAGTGATTAGGAATATCAGGAGGTATTTAAAAAATTGGGAGATGTAAGGATCTGAATGCATATATCAGGATGCAAATTCGAGGATGGCTCAGGTCACGTACAGGGCGACGGGGATAAAGATGGTGGAGTAATGGTCGAATTTTAGGCTGACGCTGATGTTAAAGGTTGGAGTATTAATTCAAGTTCAGTTGGTGATGATGACTTCAGCGCCTTCTGTAAAGAGAAGAGAGAGGGGTAAGAGACTAACTAAAAAAGCTAGTTTTACTATTGTTTTTACAAGGGAGGGGGCTTGGGGGTTGGGGCTAAGTGAGATGAGGGGGTAGGCGAGGGCGATGAAAATAACAAGCAGGCTAGTTGTTATTATGGTGGAGGTGGAGCACATAGCTGCCTACTTGGATTTGCACCAAGAGTTTTTGGTTCCTAAGACCAACGGATAAGCTGTTATCCTTTAGGAGCGGCAAGCGAGTTTTGGAGTTCAACCAAATAGGAGCAGATTAGCAGTCTTCATTGCCTGCGGGCCTCACTTGGTGGGCAGAGGGGTTTTAACCCTTGTTTTTAGAGTCACGATCTAATGTTTTGGTTAAACTATGCCTACAAGCAGTTCATCCTCAGATTAGTTCAGGTTTGAGTGTTAGAAGGGTTAAGGGTAGAAGGTGGAGGGCCATGAGTAAGTGTTCTCGGGAGAAAGAAGGGTTTAGGGCGATGGTGTGAGTGGGGAGGGAGCCCCGTTGTGTTGTTAGGAACACGTATAAGGAGTATGCGGCAGTAATTAAAGTGCCGGCTCCGGTTAAAGCCAAGGTCCATCAAGATCAGTTGAAAAGGGAGGTAATAATAAATAGTTCCCCCATCAAGTTAGGTAAGGGAGGGAAGGCAAGGTTAGCAAGGCTGGTAATGAATCATCATGCAGCTATTAATGGGAGAATTATTTGTAGTCCTCGTGCGAGAATTATTGTTCGGTTGTGAGTTCGTTCGTAGTTGGTGTTGGCGAGGCAGAATAGGGCTGATGATGTTAAGCCGTGGGCGATTATAAGGAGGAGGGCGCCTGTGAAGCCTCAGGGGGTTTGAATAAGGATGCCTCCTACAACAAGACCCATGTGGCTTACGGAGGAGTAGGCAATTAAAGACTTAAGGTCTGATTGGCGTAAACAAATAAATCCTGTCATGATGATGCCTCATAGGGCTAGAATAATAAAGGGGTAGCTCAGTTCTTTGGTGATGGGCTCTAGTATGGGGATGACTCGTATTATGCCATAGCCGCCAAGCTTAAGAAGGATGGCGGCAAGTACTATTGAGCCTGCAATTGGGGCCTCAACGTGTGCTTTAGGGAGTCATAAGTGGACTCCGTAAAGGGGCATTTTAATTAAGAAGGCCAGGAGGCAGCCGGCTCATCAGAGCTTGTCTGCGTAGGATAAGAGTTGCATTGAGGGGGTGTATTGTAGTGTGAGGAGGGATAAGGTTCCTGTGGTGTTTTGTAACAAAAGGAGGGCGATAAGTAAGGGAAGTGAGCCTGCGAGGGTATAAAAAAGAAAGTAAGTGCCTGCGTTTAGTCGTTCTGTTTGGTTTCCTCAGCGGGTGATAATAATAAGAGTTGGGATAAGGGTGGCTTCAAATATAATGTAGAATATAGTGATTTCTGTGGCAGAGAATGTTAGGATTAAGAAAAACTGAAGTGAGGTAAGAAGCGTAATGTACATTCGTTGTCGGTTAGAAGGTTCGTGGGCGGTGTGGTTTTGGCTTGCTAAAATTATCAAAGGGAGAAGTCAGCAAGTAAGGGCTAAGAGGGGGGAGGATAAAGGATCTGTGGCTATGAGGAGGTTGAGGTTGGACCACCCTGTCTCTGAGAAGTTTTTTAGTCAAGTGAGGCTGATGAGTGCAATAATTAGGCTGTGGGCCAGGGTGGTTGGTCAGAGCCATTTTGGAGGGGTGAGTCAAATGATGGGAACTAGCATTAAGGTTGGAATTAGAAGTTTTAACATTGTAGAAGGTTTAGGTTTTGAAGGCGGTCGGTGCCGTGGGTGCGGGTCATGGCTACTAGTAGGGCTAGTCCTGCGCCTGCTTCGCAGGCTGAAAATGCGAGGAGGAGTATGGGGGCTGTTGTAAAGTTGGTGGCGTTGAACTGAAGGGACCATAGGGAGAGTGCAAGGAATAGGGATAATATTATGCTTTCTAAACAAAGTAGGGCGGATAAGAGGTGGATTCGGTGGAAGGTCAGGCCAGTTAAGCCCAAAATAAAAGCTGTTGAGAAGGTGAAGTGGACGAGGGACATAGGGCGATTATGGGCTTTAACCATAAGTTTTTGAGCCGAAATCAAATGTTTTTTTTAAACTAACTGCCCATTCTGCTCATTCAAGTCCGCCTTGAGCTCATTCGTAGATTAGGCCAAGGGTTAGGAGCGTAAGAATGGCGGAGGCTCAGAAAAAAGTCAGTAAGGGGGAGGGTAATTGGTTGCTTCAGGGTAGGGGTAAAAGAAGGGCAATTTCTAGGTCGAACAGTAGAAAGAGAATTGCTACGAGGAAGAAGCGAATCGAGAAAGGGAGGCGGGCGGACCCGAGGGGATCGAAGCCACATTCGTAGGGAGACAGTTTTTCAGGGTTAGGGGCTTTTTGGGGGAGTCAGAAGGAGATGAGGATTAAGACTAGGGTGAGGGCAAGGGCAATGGCTAGGGTTGTGATAATTAGGTTAATTATTTTTCCTTGGATTTTAACCAAGATCAGGTAATTGGAAGTCACATATACTTTTTGTACTAGAAAAATTATGATCCTCATCAGTAAATTGAGATGTAGAGGAATAATCAGACAACATCTACGAAGTGTCAGTATCAGGCGGCGGCTTCAAATCCAAAGTGGTGGTCTGATGTGAAGTGGTATAAGATTTGGCGGAGTAGGCAGACTGCTAAAAATAAGGAGCCAATAATTACCATGGAGTCATGGAAGCCTGTTGCAACAAAGAAGATTGAGCCATAGACACTGTCTGCAATCGTAAACGGGGCTTCATAGTACTCTGTGGCTTGGAGGAGGGTGAAATAAAGGCCAAGGAGGATTGTGAGGGTTAAAGATTGGATGGCGGACTTGCGTTGCCCAGCTATGATGCTGTGGTGGGCTCAGGTGACGGTTACGCCTGAGGCCATAAGAACTGCGGTGTTTAGAAGAGGCACTTCAAAGGGGTCAAGAGGAGTGATCCCTGTTGGAGGCCAGTGGCCGCCTAGCTCTGGGGCAGGAACTAAGCTAGAGTGGTAGAAGGTTCAGAAAAAGCCTAGGAAAAAAAAGACTTCTGAAGTAATAAACAGGAGCATACCATAACGAAGGCCTTTTTGCACGGGAGGGGTGTGGTGGCCTTGAAAAGTCCCTTCTCGGATGATGTCGCGTCATCACTGGTACATTGTAAGGAAAAGAAGGACTAATCCGAGAGATAAGAGAATAGAAGAGTGAAAGTGGAATCAAACTGCGAGGCCAGATGTCATTAGTAAGGCGGCAACGGCGCCTGTTAAGGGTCAGGGGCTTGGATCAACTATGTGATATGCATGTGCTTGGTGGGCCATTAGACATTTTCTTGGAGGTAGAGGCTTAGAAGAAGAACAAATACGTAAGCCTGGATCATTGCTACAGCGATTTCTAGTAGTACAAGAAGGAGCAATAAAAAGGTTGTAAGAACGGCTACTGTTGGGAACAGGGAGGGAAGAGCAAGGACAGCGGTGGCGACTAATTGGATCAGAAGATGGCCGGCTGTTAAGTTTGCTGTTAGTCGTACTGCTAGTGCGAGAGGTCGGATAAATAAGCTAATTGTCTCAATGATGATTAAGACTGGGATTAAGAGCGTAGGGGTTCCTTCTGGAAGGAGGTGGGCTAGGGCATGGGATGGTTGAGTTCGGAGGCCCATAATGACAGTTGCTAGTCATAAAGGGATAGCGAGGCCGAGATTTATGGATAATTGTGTTGTAGGGGTAAAAGTGTATGGGAGTAGGCCGAGGGTATTGAGGGTAATTAAGAAAATTATTAGGGAAGCAAGTAAAATGGCCCACTTATGTCCCGCTTGGCTTAGGGGGAGAAGCAGTTGTTGTGTGAACCGTCGCATAAATCAGTTTTGCAGGCTTGGTAGTCGGCTGTTTAGTCATCGCTGGGTGAGGGAAGGAATAAGAATTCAGGGGAGGATTAGGGCGGGGGTGATTAATGAAACTCCTAAGAGGGTTGGACTGGCAAACTGGTCGAAGAGGCTTAAAATCATGGTCAGTTTCAGGGCTCTGCTAGGATAGGGTTTGTGCTCAGGGAGGAGAGGCTGTTTTGGAAAGTGTGAGTTAGGATTTTTGGTAATACAATTGTAGCAAAAACAAGTCAAGAGGTGATGAGAATGGCAAACCAAGGGGAGGGGTTTAGTTGCGGCATATCGTTAGGGGTACGTGGTAGGCACCAATTTTTAGCTTAAAAGGCTAACGCTCTTGACCGGTTTAGCTTCCTAGCGATGCGTTTTCGAGCAGAAGGGATGACCAGGTTTCAAAGTGCTCTAAGGGAATGGCTTCCATTACGATGGGCATAAAGCTGTGGTTGGCTCCACAAATTTCGGAGCATTGCCCGAAGTAGATGCCTGGACGAGAGACAGTAAACGTTGCCTGATTTAGTCGTCCTGGTACTGCATCAAATTTTACTCCTAAAGAAGGTACAGTTCAAGAATGGAGGACGTCATCGGCGGAGATCAAAAGCCGTACTAGCGAGCTTTCTGGGACCACCATGCGGTGATCTGCTTCTAAAAGTCGGAATTGGCCGGGGGCTAGGTCTTGGGTGGGAACTATGTAGGAGTCGAATGTGAGGTCTTTAAAGTCGGTGTATTCGTAGCTTCAGTATCACTGATGGCCCAAGGTTTTGATTGTCAGGTGGGGGGTAGTAGTTTCGTCTGCTAGATATAGGATTCGAACGGAGGGGAGGGCTACCATAATTAGGACAAAAGCTGGAAGAAATGTTCATACGACCTCGATTTGTTGAGAGTCTAAGAGATACTTGTCAGTGAGTTTGGTGGTCACCAGAATAATGATAGTGTAAAAAACAAAGCTGCTAATTATTAGTAAGACCATTAGGGTGTGATCATGAAAATACAGAAGCTTTACTATGGCGGACGAGGCTGCGTCCTGGAGTCCCAGTTGTGAGGGGTGGGCCATTAATAAAAGATGCGCAAGAGTCTAACTTGCAATTCTGCCTTGACAAGGCAGTGTATTGCGTTCTACTAGCATCTCGTGAAGAAAGGAACAGAAAGGTTCTGTGGTTGGCTTGAAACTAATTTGAGGGGGTTCAATTCCCTCCTTCTTCGTGGCTTAGTGAGGGGCTCGGACGTAGGCAGGTTCTTCAAAGGTATGATAAGGAGGAGGGCAGTTGTGGAGTCACTCTACGTTTGTTGCTGTAAGTTCTACTGATTTTACCTCCCGTTTGGCAAGGAAAGCCTCCCAAATGATGTAGAGGAGTAAAAGGACGGCAAGGAGGGAGACCATAGAGCCGATGGAAGAGACTGTGTTTCATAAGGCATATGCGTCTGGGTAGTCAGAGTATCGTCGGGGCATTCCGGCTAGGCCCAGGAAGTGTTGTGGGAAGAATGTGAGGTTTACCCCAATGAATATCACTCCAAAGTGGATTTTTGTTCATGTGGCATGTAAAGTATAACCTGAGAATAGGGGGAATCAGTGAATAAAGGCTCCTATAATGGCAAATACCGCTCCTATTGAGAGAACGTAGTGGAAGTGTGCTACTACGTAGTATGTATCATGCAGGATGATGTCTAAGGAGGAGTTGGCTAGGACAATTCCGGTTAGGCCTCCGAGGGTAAAGAGGAAGATGAATCCGAGGGCTCATAAAAGTGGGGCTTCTCATTTGATGGTAGCTCCTTGAAGGGTGGCAAGTCAGCTGAAGACTTCTACACCGGTGGGAATTGCAATGATTATTGTTGCGGAGGTGAAATATGCGCGGGTATCAACATCTAAGCCTACGGTAAATATGTGGTGTGCTCAGACAATAAAGCCTAAAAAGCCGATGGATATTATGGCTCAGACTATCCCCATGTAGCCGAAGGGTTCTTTTTTTCCTGCGTAGTAGGCTACGATGTGAGAGACTATTCCAAAGCCCGGAAGAATCAGAATGTAGACTTCAGGGTGACCAAAGAATCAGAATAGGTGCTGGTAAAGGATGGGGTCCCCTCCGCCGGCAGGGTCAAAGAAGGTAGTGTTCAAGTTTCGGTCTGTTAATAGCATTGTAATAGCAGCAGCTAGGACGGGAAGGGAGAGGAGTAGAAGGATGGCTGTGATCAGAATGGCCCATACAAATAGGGGTATGTGGTAAAGGGAAGTGGCTGGAGGTTTCATGTTAATAATAGTGGTGATAAAATTGATTGCGCCTAAAATTGAAGAAACGCCTGCAAGATGTAAAGAGAAGATGGCAAGGTCTACGGAGGCTCCTGCGTGAGCTAAGTTGCCCGCCAGAGGGGGGTAGACTGTCCAGCCTGTGCCCACTCCTGCTTCTACTGCGGAGGAGGCGAGGAGAAGGAGGAAAGAAGGAGGGAGGAGTCAAAAGCTTATGTTGTTTATTCGGGGGAATGCTATGTCAGGGGCTCCGATCATAAGGGGGATTAGTCAATTTCCAAAACCTCCGATTATTATTGGTATTACCATGAAGAAGATTATTACGAAAGCATGGGCTGTAACAATTACATTGTAGGTTTGGTCATTGCCTAGGAGGGCGCCGGGCTGACTTAATTCTGCTCGGATAAGCAGACTGAGGGCTGTGCCTACTATCCCGGCTCAAGCACCAAATACGAGATAAAGGGTACCAATGTCTTTGTGGTTTGTCGAGAAAATTCAGCGTGTGATTGCCACAGGTAGGATGGCTGAGCCTAAGCGGTGGATTGTAGTCCCACAGACAGAGGTTTGTCCCTCTTTCTACCAAGCTCTGAGGTGACTCACGTCAGGTTGCAAACCTGAAGAAGTAGGCTAGACGCCTGCCGGGGCTTTCCCCCGCCTTTTTCCCCCCTCAAGGCGGGGGAAAGGTAGACAGATGCTCATTGGTTTGAGCGTTTAGCTGTTAACTAAGAGTTTGTAGGATCGAAGCCTGCCTGTCTAGTAAGGCTTTAGCTTAATTAAAGTGTCTGCTTTGCATGCAGGAGATGTGGGTGAATGTTCCGCAAGTCTTATCAGGGACTGGAAGATTTTCACTTCCTCTTAGGGCTTTGAAGGCTCTTGGTCTAGTTATCCTAAGTCTCTTTATCAGAAACTACACAGTATGAGGGTGGAGGGGGCTAGAGGAAGGAGGAGAATAGTGGAAGTAGCAAGTACAGATAGGGGTAAAGTTGGCTGTAATGTCGTTAATCGTCAGGGGGTGGTGGCTGTTAAGTTGTTTGGGGAAAGAGTTAGTGTTAGGGTGTATGACAGTCGTAGGTAGTAGTAAAGGCTAAGTAAAGCGGCGAGGGCTGCGAGGGTGGCGATGAGGGGCAGGCCTTGTTTGGTGAGCTCTTGGAGGATTAGTCATTTTGGCATGAAGCCTGTGAGAGGGGGAAGGCCTCCAAGTGAGAGGAGAAGTAGGGGAGATAGGGACGTTAGGGTAGGGGCTTTGTTTCAGGAAGTGGCTAGTGTGTTAATGTTAGTTGACTTGTTAAATTTAAATAGGATAAAGAGGGAGGATGTTATAATGATATAGATGAGCAGGGTCAAGAGGGTGAGGGAAGGAGAAAATTGTAGGACAAGAACTATTCAACCTAGGTGGGCGATGGATGAGTAGGCTAGGATTTTGCGTAGCTGTGTTTGGTTTAGTCCTCCCCATCCTCCGACGAGGGTTGAAGTGAGGGCCAGGAGGATTATTAGGGGGGGATTGTCTGGTTGGACTTGTAGTAGGAGAGCGAAGGGGGCAAGTTTTTGCCAAGTAGACAGAATGAGGCCTGTTGTTAGATCAAGGCCTTGAAGGACTTCGGGCAGTCAGGAGTGTAGGGGGGCTAGGCCAATTTTTAAGGCTAGAGCAAGGAGGAGGATTGTTGTGGGAAGGGGGTGGGTTATTTGTATGATGTCTCATTGTCCGGTCAATCATGCGTTGGTTGTGCTAGCAAAGAGGATGGTGGCGGCTGCAGTGGCTTGGGTGAGAAAATATTTAGTGGTTGCTTCGACTGCTCGGGGGTGGTGAGGTTGGGCTATGAGTGGTAAAATAGCGAGGGTGTTAATTTCCAGACCTATTCAGGCAAGAAATCAGTGAGAGCTTAAGAATGTCATTATGGTGCCAAGACCTAGGCCAAATAGTAGGGTAAATAAAATGAAAGGGCTCATTAGTAAGGGTGGGGATTTCACACACATTGCTGGGGTATGGGCCCAGGAGCTTAATTAGCTTACTTTACTAGGAAGTGGTGTAGTGGAAGCACTAAGAGTTTTGATCTCTTTGGGTGGGGTTCAAACCCCCTCTTTCTAAGGGGCTGGAAAGATTTTAACTTTCGTGATTCACTTCATCAAAGTGGCCCTTTATTTCAGGCACGGCCCCAGGCTATAGCTGAGGGGGTAGGCCAGCAAAAGTGGTTGTAATGGCTAGGTGTCAAATAACTAAGGCAAGGGTTAGGGGGAGAAAGTTTTTTCAGACTAAATGTATAAGTTGGTCGTATCGGAAACGAGGATAAGAGGCGCGTACTCATAGGAAAGCAATGGACAGAAGGGTTGCTTTGATTATTAGATTTGTAGTGGTTAATTCGGGGAAGGCGGGCGCGTGGGAGGCTCCCAGGAATAGTGCAGCCGAGAGTGTGTTTATTAGTAGGATGTTGGCGTATTCTGCTAAGTAGAATAAGGCAAATGGGCCCGCTGCATATTCTACGTTAAAGCCTGATACAAGTTCTGATTCACCTTCGGTCAAGTCAAAAGGTGTTCGGTTGGTCTCTGCCAGGGTAGATGTGTACCATATTGTGGCCAGGGGTCAGGCGGGGAGGAGAAGTCAGACGTTTTCTTGGGCGATGATAAAAGTTTGAAGGGTAAATCCGCCGGAGAAGATAATGATTGTTAGAAGGATTAGGCCTAGGCTGACTTCATAGGAGATTGTTTGGGCTACGGCACGGAGAGCCCCGATGAGGGCATATTTTGAATTTGAGGCCCAGCCTGAGCCTAGAATGGAGTAAACTGCGAGGCTTGAGAGTGCGAGGATGAATAAAATGCTAAGGTTGAGATCTACTATGGGGTAGGGGAGGGGGAGAGGAATTCATAAGGAGAGGGCAAGGGTCAGGGCTAAAATAGGAGTAAGTAGAAATAGCGTGGGGGATGCTGTCGTAGGGCGGACTGGCTCTTTAATAAATAGTTTGATTCCGTCCGCGATTGGTTGAAGGAGGCCGAAAGGGCCCACAATGTTTGGGCCTTTACGTAGTTGTATGTAGCCTAAAATTTTTCGTTCAAGAAGTGTTAGGAAAGCAACGGCAAGAAGGACTGGAATGATAAAGGCGAGGGGGTTAAGGATGTGGGTAATTAATAGTGAAAGCATAGTTGGGAAGAGGATTTGAACCTCTGTGAAAAGGGCTTAGGTCTTTGGCAATTAGCCGGGCTCTGCCATCCCAACCAAGCCATTATCTTGGGCTTAAGACTACATTCTTTTGTCTAATTTAGTTGACTTCATTAGGTGAGAAGGAGGCGTGTCTATGGCATAGGCCTCTTTTTTCCGGTCCTTTCGTACTGGGAAAAAATGTTTCATAGATAGAAACTGACCTGGATTACTCCGGTCTGAACTCAGATCACGTAGGACTTTAATCGTTGAACAAACGAACCCTTAATAGCGGCTGCACCATTAGGATGTCCTGATCCAACATCGAGGTCGTAAACCCCCTTGTCGATAGGGACTCTGAAAGGGGATTGCGCTGTTATCCCTGGGGTAACTCGGTTCGTTATTCGGCTTTGCCGGATCTTTAGGTTAGAGATTCTATTGCTTAGAGTAGCAACTCTTAGTTGTGGGAGAAGTTCTCCTGCTCCGCGTGGAGGTTTTGTATTCTCCAGGGTCGCCCCAACCGAAGACATTGGGGCAGAATCCTTCAGTTGGGCCTTTTTATCTGGAGGCGTTGAACAAGGCCTGTCTCTGGTGTCTAAAGCTCCACAGGGTCTTCTCGTCTTATGGGTGTAGCCCCGCTTCTGCACGGGGGGATCAATTTCATTGACTAGAAAAAGGAGACAGCTAGGCCCTCGTTATGCCATTCATACAGGTCTTCATTTAAAAGACAAGTGATTGCGCTACCTTTGCACGGTTAGAATACCGCGGCCGTTAAACGTAATGTCACTGGGCAGGTGGGACCTCTTATTTTTAGTTGACAAGAGGCGATGTTTTTGGTAAACAGGCGAGGCGATGTGTTTGCCGAGTTCCTTCTTTTTCTTTTAGTCTTTCCTAGTGAGCACGCCAGTGTAGGCTTAACGGTTATTTTTGGAGGATTTTCTGGTTGTTTATTTCGTGTTCGTTTGCCCTCTTCGCTTGGGGCCGGTAATGTTCGATGGAAGGTCCGTTTCGATGGATGTGCGTGCTGGGAGAAAAGCTTTACTTTTCTTATTACTCATATTAGCATGGGTGCTTTTATGTTTGCATAAAATAGCCTAATAAGGGAGAGGGGGATGAGAAAGCGCTATCGGGATTGGGGGGGGGGGGGTGTCTGAGCTTTAACGCTTTCTGCTTAGGTGGCTGCCTTTAGGCCCACTTAGACATGTTTCCTTTAGTTATTTTGATCTTTACCCGCCTGTAAAAGTTGTTTCTTGGTTCAAAGGGGCTGTACCCCCTTCGACTAACTCTTTCAGTTTCTTTGTATCTGTTAGGGGCGTGGGCCGTGTGAGAAGAGAAGCTGGAAGGCTGAACTTTTATTCATTTCTTAGGCAACCAGCTATTACTAAGTTCGGTAGATTTATCACCTCTACTCAAAGCTCTTCCCACTCTTTTGCCACAGAGACGGGTTGGCCCTTATATGTTAGGCTGTCTTGGAGTAGCTCACTTAGTTTCGGGGTGTCAGACTAAAATTCTTTTTGCCTGGGGGTACTGGCTAAATCATGATGCAAAAGGTACGAGGTTTAGTCTCTGCTTTTTAGTGCTTTACTGGACTGTTTCATGGCTCTTTCAGCGTTCCCTTGCGGTACTTTGTCTATGGCTCCGTGTTCCTGTTTCTGTCGCCCGTACTTGAGGGGGAGAATGGTTTGATTAAGTTTATGGTTGTGTATGAGGGTGTATTGATGGATTTTTGGGTTTGGGTAGTTGGGCTAGCTGTTTAGCTCAGGGCGGTCCGACTTGCACGGACAGTCTCTCGGTGTAAAGGAGATGCTTTGTGTTTAGCTACGTCCTGTTTGTCCAAGTACACCTTCCGGTACACTTACCATGTTACGACTTGCCTCCCCTTTGTGGATGAGATATTTTAGTTACTATGGAATATTGATCGGGGAGAATGACGGGCGGTGTGTGCGCGCTTTAGAGCCAACTTCAGCGGAGCGCTCTATTCTCTGCTTACTGTTAAATCCTCCTTCGGATGCGCGTTTCAGTGCATTATTCGTATTCACTAAAGTAGTCAATGTAGCCCATTTCTTCCCCTCTCATGCGCTGCACCTCGACCTGACGTTTGGGGCTGTGCCAGTTTTGCTTACTATGGTTCCTTTACAGGGTAAGCTGACGACGGCGGTATACAGGCGGGAAGGGTCAAGAGAGGGTGAGGTTGAACGGGGGGTATCGGTTCTAGAACAGGCTCCTCTAGGTGGATCTTAAGCACCGCCAAGTCCTTTGGGTTTTAAGCTTATGCTTGTAGTTCCCTGGCGAATAGCTTGTGTGGGGTGCTATCAATGTTTAGGGCTAAGCATAGTGGGGTATCTAATCCCAGTTTGTTTCTTAGCTTTCGTGGGTTCAAATATTATAAAGCCACTTTCGTGGTTGTACTTCATGCTTTCAAGTGCGTATGACGGCATAGAAAGTGTTCGGCTTTAGTTTGCGAGGTATTAAACCACTCTTTACGCCGTTAGATATCAACTTGGGCCTATCGTATAGCCGCGGTGGCTGGCACGAGTTTTACCGGCCCTCTTAGCTTTAAGACTAAGTCAAGTTTTCACTTATTGCTTAATGTTTATCACTGCTGGTTCCCTTGGGGGTGTGGCTAAGCAAGGCGTCTTGGGCTAGTGGGTTGTGCCTGATGCCGGCTCCTTGTTCTCGGGCAGAGAATTGCAGGGCATTTTCACGGGGGTGCGGATACTTGCATGTGTAAATTTAGCTGTAGCTGATAATAAAGTCAGGACCAAGCTTTTGTGCTTATGGAACTTTCTAATGGTTCGTCTTAACGTCTTCAAGGTTATGCTTTAATTTAAGCTACATTAGC